AGTCATGATTCAATGGGTCAGGTCCACTTACTTTTCTTTTAGTGATTTCTAATCTTTAGAATGGATTTGATTGACATAATGTAAAGTAGGAATATTTGGTAATGAAAGGTGATAAAAGATATGACTTATCATTATTCTCATTATGAATTCTCATTCTAATATAATGAACAAATGTTAAACTTTATAACTCTATTCTATAACCTATAACATAATTCATTAGAATGATAACTTATTATATACAGTTGCTTACTAAAAAGAGAAATAATATCTCTATTCTCCGCTCAAATATGAATACTAAGACTTGAGTTTTATGAAACAACCGAAAGCCCCTTATCGGATTTGAACCGATGACTTACGCCTTACCATGGCGTTACTCTACCGCTGAGTTAAAAGGGCCGCTTTGATTAAATTCCGGAATGTGTGTGGATAAGATATATCTATCATTACATATTATATATGGATAAGTACATGCAATAGTCTCATAGCAGCTGCTAGTGGCCCAAGAATTGTGATTTAACTAGTGAGTATAGGGTAAAAAAATGGGTTTATTGATATTACATTTGATAAATAGCAATGCAATGAATTGTTTCAAGACTGGGCCTAATTACTTTTTAATTGACTACCCTCAGAAGTAAATTCACTTGATTGATACATATAATCATCGGGATGGATCCATGATATTTCATCGAATCGTGTGATGAAAAGATTCTACTTGTCCCCGGAACCGGAAAAAATAATTTTTCATAACTTGTTGATCCCCTCTTTCCAGATTTCTTGGTTTAGCGTAAGATAGAAATAGGTATATTCCATCTTAACAATGAATGAATCCATGACTGAAAGTGGAAGAAATTAAATAAAGTTTAATCCTTTATTCTGGCCGAAAACTATTGATTATATAGAAATTTTTCATTATTTAATAAATTATTAGAATTTAATAGTAAATGGCGATTCTAATGTATTTATATAAATTTATATAATAATTATAATAATAATAAAGTCTAAATAAGAAATCAAAAAATTCTATAGAATCATGAAGAGGGAAAAATCCGTCGGATCTAGTCATACCATTACATTATATTGACAATTTCAAAAAACTGTTCATACTATGTTCATGGTATGGTGGCGGTCGGGCAAGCATGCCCCCATCGTCTAGTGGTTCAGGACATCTCTCTTTCAAGGAGGCAGCGGGGATTCGAATTCCCCTGGGGGTAGGGTACTATGAAAGAAAGTTGATCATGGATTATCAATAGGTCAAAATTGATTTATCCTGGGTCGATGCCCGAGTGGTTAATGGGGACGGACTGTAAATTCGTTGGCAATATGTCTACGCTGGTTCAAATCCAGCTCGGCCCAATAATTTGCTAATCCAAGATTAAATTATATAACATGTTTTTCCAGAAATGCCTGATACGGAAAAATAAGAACAATTACGGAAGCATAAGAAAAAATAAAACTTTCTAAGATATCCCTACTTTATTTTGGATTTTTTTGTTAGAAATGGTATCAAAAATTCGGATCTTCTTAATTATCTAGATTCAGATTAGGATCTGTAAGTATAAAGTCTTAGGAAACGAGTAAATAAAAAAAGAGTCTTTTTTTATTTTTCATTGAAAGATGGATTTTCAATGGATTTGGCAATAAAAAAAAGAATTACTATTAATTCAGATCACTCTTACTAAAACATAGGATATCATATACATATATCACCTGCGTCCTGCTTACAACAGGGTAATTCACGGAGATCATACGAATAGATATTCTATACACCTAAATTTGCTTGGGATTGTAGTTCAATTGGTCAGAGCACCGCCCTGTCAAGGCGGAAGCTGCGGGTTCGAGCCCCGTCAGTCCCGGCGGACCCCAAAAATAAAATAATAAATGAATCTCTTCTTTTTATTTTCTAGACTAGATTACTAGATTAAAGGGGGGACAAAGAGCAGAATTTTATTCCCAACGCGGATCCTGATTTATTTCTTTTTCATTAAACCAATCGGTAAATTTCCATTATTTTAACTAGTATTGATTGGTGGGAGAGAGACATCCTATGTAATCTCAATTACTAATTTTAATTTGACACAATTTATATCATTGAAGAAAGTACATTTGATGGAATATTATATCTTTTATAATGGGACTCATCTTTATCACACTTCTTTTGTCTTCCAAGACAATTAGAGCATTAAAAAAATGAAGTTTCGAACTTCACTCCGTCCTTATTTCCATTTAACTTCGATGGTTTTGGAGGGTTTGTAACCAATGGAAGTGGAAACGCGGTTAGATGATACTTTATCAGATGGATGTACCCGAAAGGTGGTAGGTTATAGCAAAGAATGGGAAAAAATGTAAAATACAGGAATTTCAGATTGGATTAGAAATAAAATTTTGGATTCGGTATGGATAAAGGATCTTCCTATGTTATACTATTTAATTCTCGACAATGAATCCATTTGACAGCTCCGATATTTTATTGTTATTCATGATATTGAGCCGATTTGATATCATCGAGATGTAATTCATCCCATTTGAATTTAGAGGTGAAAGATTTCTCATCTCTATGGGGCTCTATGGGATTTAATCCCGAGTTATTGCGAAGTAAAAAAAAAACGAAGAGATTATGGAAGTAAATATTCTTGCATTTATTGCTACTGCACTGTTCATTCTAATTCCTACTGCCTTTTTACTTATCATATATGTAAAAACAGTCAGTCAAAATAATTAATTTGAATGAAACTTGACTTCGTAGTTCTTATCAATGATTGAAGAAATGAAATCAAAATATAAGGATTCCAATTTTGCGTTTTAAATGAACTGATGGGGCTGGGATCAGCAGTATTCTATGAGATCCGATAGTATGGTAGAAAGAAATATATGACTCTTTCTACCATACTATATTATTTTATTAGTATTATTTAATGTATTAAAGTATATAAGGTGTACTCTATAAAGATAGAGACCTGATATAGATCAATCTAAAATCAAATATGTATCTTCATCCATCATATATGTAGATATCAATTACATATATGTAATGCACATAGCATAGCACTCCAATTCTATTTATTTGCTTCATCTATTTTATTGGTATTGATTCCAATCAATTTGAAAAAAAAAGGATCCGTTGTTCCTCATTGTCTATACAGAATTCTGGTAAGAGCGGGTTCATCGAAAGCGAAAGTTTCGGAAGAATTTTGTTGAAAGAAATTTCTTATCATCTGTATTCCTCTTAGTTTCTAATCTAAATACGAACACGAATATTGGATGGGAATCCGTCAACGATCTCTTTGACTTTGATTGGAGGGGTATTATTTATCTAATACATTACTCCACTGGAATCCAAGATGAATAATATTAATTTCATTATTATATTATTTATAATTATTAGATTAGATAATAAAAAGTGCTAACTCAATTTCGTAGTATCCTTAGACTTAGAGTCCACTTCTTCCCCATACTACGAGTGAAAGGGAAAATGTAAAGACTACCATTAAAGCAGCCCAAGCGAGACTTACTATATCCATGTAAATTGTGTCCCCTACCTCTATGAATATGAAGGAATTATTCCATTATTGTTCACTCATAATAGTGGAATTAATGGTGCAGAGTCAAAAAAAAAAAGGGGGGGTTCGGTTCTGGACCAACACTATTGATGAACTAATCCAATAAATCCACTTACAACAAGTTTTTATAGGATTTCTCGTAGAATCTGGAAACATTAAGCCCAAGAAAAATAACAACAAGAAGTGACACTCTTAGAAGAGTCAAGGTAATGTTATTAATCGAACATGTAGGATAATCAAACCTAGTGTTTCTTTTTTTGTCCTTTATAAATAAAAGGCCTCTTAAGATGGAAGTAAGACAAGATAAGATTGCTATCCATCACATACCTCGACTTCCCATTTGATCTAATCCTTACCCTCTCCTGATTGTTTCAAAGAAACAATCATAAAACAGCCCATTCTTTACTAGGGTTACCAAAAATAAAATCTTTATTTTTGCACCTAAAAAAATATAAATATATATATAAAAAAAGCTACAATCTAGAATGCTTGAGCATTCAGAGACTCTCGTGAGTCTGTATACAAAGTATCGTCCACCCAATTACTAAACAATTATATTCTAGATTCCCCGTCCGGCTATCCAATATAATTCCTAATTCAAAGCATAATTAGTAGACACTACGTTAGTAGTGGAAGGTTTATCAAGACTTACCGATTCCCTTCCGCTACTCTAATCTTTCTTTTGTTGATCAGGCGACACCCGGATTTGAACTGGGGAAAAAGGATTTGCAGTCCCCCGCCTTACCACTCGGCCATGCCGCCAAAACGATACAAAAAAGATGAAAATCTACCCCTTATGTTTATATTTAATTTATACTTGCATTTTTTTTTTATACCTTTCCTAATTACTAAAGAAAAAGAAATCCTTCCTTATGGATCTATTCCTTCGATTCATTGTATATAGTAGTCTATCAAAAGACATAATAACTAAAAACTTTCTCTCTCTTTTTTTTTTTATATATATATATATATATGTGTCTTTTCAGTCATAAAAAAAAATCAAGAGAAATTGGAACCATTAACTATTGAACTATCGGCTGTGAATTCCTGAATGATTCTTGGTTTTGAGTCTCAGATTGGGTTTATTTCCATAATTATAATTACATAAGAAAAAAAAATGGATACATAACTAATCAGTATTGATTTTTTTCAATCAAAAAATCCCTCTCAATTATATTAGCAATTATGAGTATATGTAAACCCTAGAAGAGAGACTGTTCCACAGATATCTAGGGTTATTTTGTTTTATCTTTTTATCTATATGCTGCCCGGGAGAGAGGGGAGCCCAAATTAGTGTGCTGTGCGTCAATTAAAAATTGACTAGATTGGCTATAAAATTGAAATTTGGATAAAGCACGACCTTCCGAATAGAACTGCCCTAAAGGAGAAGACAGATATCTATCTATATATCTGCACATGTTTAATAAAGAGAACCTTCTTCAA